TCAAAGCTCCCTTTTTACCATTAGCAAGAACTTGTTTTAGTTGCATATCATAAGGAATTCGAACAACTGCTTCAAATACAGTATCAGGAAGTACCGCTTGTGGAACCTCAATACCCACGGGCTTATTAGCTAAATGACAATTCGCGCATACAATACGACCAGTTGCTTCGCGCGGATTTTCATAACCCTGCTGTGCAAAAATGGGATATGCATTTGAAATGTATGCCCCAGTTATTATATATATCATGAGCGATACGGAAATGGAGCGAGTAATCTCTTCCTTTATCCAAGAGAGGGTCTTTCTAGTTTGCATGGTCCAGTCGTTGATCCAGAAAATTTCTACAATAAAATTAGGTAGGTCGCTAGGATAGTTCCCTATCCACGATGCTGCTAGTTACTGAAAAATTTTTACTAAAATACTAAAATATAGGAGGAATCCGAATCTCTTGGATGTATAGAAAAAATAAGTGTATAAAAAAAAAAGTAAGATTTTGAATATTTTATTTTACTTATGGACAAAATAACAAAATTCTAATTGGATCGGTGGATCATTTTTCAGTCATTCATTGAATGATAAATCACTACAAGTGACGGAGATACACGATTTAAATAACGGAAGATCCAATATTTAAAAATTGTATCGAAAATTACTGGAAAGGTGGAAACAAGTCCAGATATAATTTGATCATTATGAGCAAATCCAAAATCCTTGTAGAAAGAGCTAATCATTAGTTCCCAACCGTGGGGTGAATGGAATCCTATACATAAGTCGGTTAATAAAAGAATAGAAAGGGCTTTTATCGTGTCGCTTAAGTTATATATGAATTCTTGAACCCAAGAATTAAGAATAAAAAGTTCTTCATTAACTAAAAAAGAATAACCACTTAGAATAACGAAACAGATTATATTTGTCGAGAAGTGCAAAATCGTATCTATACGATCTGCGTTGTGCATCTTGATTAATTGGATCGTTTCTTTGTGGATTCCGATACGAAACTTTTGTAGATGTGTTTCGGGGTATTCCTTTATCATTTCGTCCAACAGGAAGAGTTCCTCAAATTCTATTAATTTTTCTAGAATACTCTTTTCTTGAATATCATTTAAAAAAGTTTCGGATTTACTAGTATTCCACCAATTAATAATCCAAGATCCCAGACTTTTATTAAATGAAAAAGAGACCCACCAGGGCAAAAATACTATAGACGTAAGATATAGAAGGGGAATGAATGCTTTTTTTTCCATTTTTTCGTCTGTGAATTTTTAATGAATCCGCTTCATTCGTCAACTCTATACGATCTAATATTTCTATCAAGCATAAGTTCTATTCTAATATTAGATATTAGAATTTAGAATAGAAAGTTTCGAACCCGCGAATCTATTCCCTCTTTTTTATTTGTGAGTCAGTGGTTAGTCCTTGAATTTTGTGAATTTACATACGCATAAAAAAAAGTTCCGTTTTCGAATTTTTCCGTTTTCCGTATATATTCCGTATATATAATATACGTCTTCTTTGGTTCATCAGTATTATGAATAAATTTAAGTTAAGTTATGTTATAGAAAAAAAAAAGAGGATTTTTTGGTTTTTTACCTCCTGCTAAGAAAAGTGCTTCGGTTTATTTCAAAATACTTCAATTGGTACACGCAAAAAATAGGCCAATTCCGCTGCTTTTTGCTCAATTTCTCGTGGAGTCAAATTCTCATCAGTACGAGTCAAAGGAATGGCCCCCTGGCCTCTGATTTCCATATAAAGGACACGCCGAGCAGAAAAACCCTCTTTAACTTCTATTCTGATAGACTGAATATCTTTCATAAAGAGTCGTAGTAAGATGCGACGATTTTTTCCTGGAAATCCCCAACGAAAAATACACACTATTCCTTCTTTTCTATCGAATCGATCATAACCACTACCTACATTCCACGAAATTGTGCACCACAAATAAGAGCTAATAAACAGACCGGCGAGCCCATAGAAAGACATCACGATCCCTTGTGGAAAAAAAAGGATTTGCTGAGACGGGAATAAAGATATCAAATTTCTGTCAAGATAACTGGAAATTCCAATCAATAAAAACCCCAATGAACCTAAAAAAAGTATAATGGCCCAGCAGAAATTACTTATTTTTCGAGACCCCGCTATAAGTTCTATCCATATATGTTCTGATCGCCAACTCATACTAGATCTAGTTGCATTTTATTGGAAGTGGGAGACCGGCCAAAATGAATTTTACTTTACGTTTTTTTGTTTCCGAAGGAACTTTCACAACTTGCACTATTCTGATGTGAATCTTTCGCAGCAATTCGTTAGATCTAAAAGTAAAATAATAGGAGCCCCCTCATATGATCCCCTATCTACACATACTACACATATATAGCTACATGGGCTTTGCATTTATTTCAGGCATCCGCCCCAATCGCGACTTATTTTCAACAAATAGCTCGTTTACTCATATATCATATTTACGTTTACGCCTGCCCTTTCTTTTCTGTTTGAAAGAAGCCACAAGTTATACCATATTATACTGAATAGATATCTGTGTTATGATCCAAGTCTAAGTCTTGAAAAAAAAAATAGATGAAATTTGTCCCCATCAGATCTAAAAAATCTTGTTTTTTTGAACATGAAGAGATAAAGAAGCCATTGCAATTGCCGGAAATACTAAGCCCACTAAAGGCACAAAAATAGAGGGTAAGTTGTTGAGAATTGTCATAGAATGGGCACCTCGATTTAATATTTGTACCTGTTATTTATTTATTGTTATATTAATATTTTTACCTATTATCGCTATATTATATTATATTGTTAGAAAGATATCTTAAATAGAAGGATCTCTTAAAATTATTAGAATTCCTATATAATTATACTAAGTATATCTAAGTGAGTATATATAAAAAAGTGCAAGGAATATAGAACTAACTAAATGGACTTATTCATTTTTCTACATGAAATACATGTATGATAATCCACTTGTTTGTTATTCTTCTATTATCTTTTTCTTGTCTTATAATTTGAATTTAATAATTTGAATTTAATAAAGAGTTTCTTCCCCTTATAAATTATTCCAAAATTCGTTATAGTTTATAGTTATAATATAATACGAAAGGAAGAAAAGAACATAGGAAGAAAAGAACATGAAATTCGTTTTATTTATTATTTAATTTACTACCCTGCCCAATTGAATTTCGCGGAAAAAGAATTCGCTCTTTTATCTTGTTCATAGAGGTTTCCTAATTAGGAATCAGGGATATCGGTAAAAAAAAAATTATCTGTATGATTCTTTCCATAATTTCCTCTTATGTCACCAAAAAAAATCCATTCTTCGGATTTTTCCTTTGATTCCGATAAATAAATACTTATTCTAAATAGTTATTCGCCAGAAAGCAAATAATTTAAGGAATTCAATTTAATTAACTATTAACTTAAGTTAAGGTTCTACTTAAGTTATGATTCAAAGGAAAGAAAGCGTGGAGCTGAAATAACTCACTCAGAACGCCCTTTAACAGATTACGTGGTACGATTGGATCGAATAAGCCCTTATGGAATAAAAATTCAGCCGCTTGTGAACCTTCAGGTACTGTCTTATTCAATGTTTGTTCAATTACTCTTTTACCTGCAAATGCAATGTAGGCGTTGGGTTCAGCAATAATGATATCCCCCAACATACCAAAACTAGCTGTCACCCCACCAGTCGTAGGAGATGTAAGGATTGATACATAAACTAACTTTTTATTCGATTGATAATCATATAAAGCGGAAGAAATTTTAGCCATTTGCATCAAGCTCAAACTTCCTTCTTGCATGCGTGCTCCTCCGGAAGCACACACTAGAATAAGAGGTAAAAATTGATTGGTAGCATACTCGATTAAACGAGTAATTTTCTCGCCTACTACCGATCCCATACTACCCCCCATAAACTGAAAATCCATAACCCCAATTGCTACGGGAATGCCGTTTAGTTGACCTATGCCGGTTTGAATGGCCTCGGTTAATCCTGTCTTTTTTTGATAAGAATCAATACGATCTTTATAAGGTTCCTCCTCTGAATGAAAGTCAATGGGATCCAGAGAGAACATCTCCTCATCCATAGGATCCCAAGTGCCTGGATCAATCGAAAGTTCAATTCTATCTGAACTACTCATTTTCAAATGATATCCACATTGTTCACAAATATTCATTTTTGATTTAAAAAATTTCTTATAATTTAATCCATAACAAATTTCACATTGAACCCACAAATGCTTGTATTTTTGAGTTACGCCGAGATCATTAGAATTTTCTCTTAGAGCGAAATCGCTGCCGTTCGTGCTAGTTCTTAGCCTGGAATTCCCGGTTTCACTACTATTTCTACTTTCACCCAAAATGTAAGTAGAAATGTAACTTTCGCTGTAACTTTCACTACCACTTAAAATAGAACTAGCAATCCCGATTTGAGAACGAAGATAACTGTCAATGCAACTATTGATGTAATTATTCCAACTATATTTATTATCATACATAGAATAATCATAGTGGGAATCGTCACTCCTAGACCCCTTATTTAAATAACTAGAATTCCAATAACTAGAAAATTCTTTTTCTAATTCACTCAAAAAAGAATGATTATTGTCAATCCCAAAAACTTGATTTTCAATATCAAAATATATGGAATAACCGTCTTTTTTATTATCCCTACCTAAAACTAAAAAAGTGTCATCCACGTTTAAATTCCAAATGTCCCTAACGCCGACTAAATGATCAACATTACTACTGTCACTATGACTCCAATTATAGGTGTTTTTTTCTGTATCATTTAGAATCGGGTCTTCACTTACACTGGTATTTTCAAGAGGACCAAGATTATCCATTGATTTACTTAGCCTACACCTGTATTCTAACTCCACATTGGATAACATCGAATGGAACCAACATTTTTTCATAGAGCTTTCTTGCCGCTATTTACATCAAAATAAATAGATGTATAGTCATTCGATGAAAAATCATTTGAATATTTCATTTCCTCTCA